CGAAAATAATATTCCAAAGCTTTTGTATGTTCTCCATTACTTGTGTGAATAAGGCCTATATTATAGAGTATATAACTTCGATCATAGGGATCAATTTCTAGCCGCATAGCTTCATAATAATTCTGTAAAGCTTCCGCATAATTTCCTTCAGATTGAGCAGACATCCGTTACGGTCGTCATTCGATTCAAAGAATCTCCGTTCCAGAACCGTACGTGAGATTTTCATTTCATACGGCTCCTCCCTTATGTGCATAATGAAAATAATACAAATAATACATAGAATAAAAAGGGGAGTGAAATATTCTCATTATGAACTGAGCGGGGCTAGTGTTTTTACAATAAATTTCTAGCCAACCTTCCTGCAAAAGATCTTTTCTTAACATCAAGCATGTTGATACTAGATAAAAATATTAAGTTAACTCCAACAATTTCTTTGTCCTCCATCTTCCTTAATTTCTAGGAATTAGTCACTTCAACAGTCTTCGATGGTTATACGGGTATCCAAAGTACGAACGAGATGGATGTTTGTTGTCCCAACCATTCTTCTTAGTCCCGATCCCAATAACAATAAAGAAAAGGGATAATTTCTAACAAAGTTTTCGTGTTGTTGATTCCTAGGCGTAGCGCTTCTTCCTCTATGCCGCCTATTGGTACTAGTGGGGTAGGGTTAACCTGCACTGCAATACAGAACCCATAGCCATAGGTGTAACCTTACGTTCAATACTAGAATTGACAATTGAAGCATCTGAGGCTGCATTAATCGGGGATACCCGACAGAAGGAATTGTTTTATTTATAAACTTCACCTTCAACAAGCGTAGAGTTATTTCAAATCTTTCTATCCCGACTAATGTGTCTTTCTCCTAAGATTTGAAGCGGTAAATAAAATAAATAAAAAAGAAATCAAATCACACCATCTCTGTAATAAGTAAATGCCTCTTTTTCTCCCGAAGTTGTCGGAATTATTCGTAATAAGATATTGGCTACAATTGAAAAGGTCTTATCAATAAAATTTCCAGTTATCCGGGATCTAGGCATAAGTAGCAATCCATTTTATAATTTCTTTTAATTACCTCTCATGAGAAAACGATCCCACAAAAAAGTAGTTGTACGGTACAAAATAACATAAAAACAGATCGTTCCAATCCAATGATTTAAGCCGGTATAGATATCAAAAAAAGACGGAAGGGCCATCTTCACAAACTTCACAAACACGAATAGATACATATCTTTATTGCTTTTAAGAAAGAGTTTTTCGCAAAAACAAAAAAAAAACATTCTCTTTATTCTCCAATTTCGAAGGAAAGTTCTTTATTTGATTCAAAATTTTCTATTTTTATTAGTTAGAATTGTTAGAATTGATTGTACGTACCATACCTATTCAAAAATCTAATATGAATGACTCGCGATTCGCTCGGTTTCGGGGCCATGATCATTATCATTATATAGGAGAGATGGCCGAGTGGTTGAAGGCGTAGCATTGGAACTGCTATGTAGGCTTTTGTTTACCGAGGGTTCGAATCCCTCTCTCTCCGGTTCCGGTAATGACTTGGAATTCTTTTCTTTCAAATCTTTCAAATTTAGCGAACTTTTTTGCTTTATTTAATATTTAAAAATGTAGAATAGTAAAATGCTAAGAACATTGAAAAATCAAGAAAACCCCTTTTTTTTTTTAATATCTTTTAATTTTATATATTTTATATTTGATTTTTTTATTCTTCACGTCCGGGATTACGTCCTGGATCATTAGATAAAAATCCAAAGATGAATAAAGAAACAAAGAATATCACTACTGTGTAAACAAAGAGTTTGAGAGTAAGCATTATAAAATCTCCAAGATCTTTTTTTGGTTTGGAAAAAAAAAAAATATATTCTCTATTTTTATACCACATATTCTATTTTAACACCAAGACACGGAGTGGTTTCTAGAAATCGAAAACCATTTTTCTAAATTCATTTGTAATAAAAGTCGAGTCTTTCATTGCCAAAAATTTTGTTTCATACCAAAATTAGATAGTTTTTCATAACTACAAAAAGGACTCTATGCAATGGAAAAATTAGAATGAGAAAAAAAAAATGGGGTGACCCAGAATTCTTGCGTTTCTATTTATATAAAAACTTCAATATTTGAATTAAGAACTTATACTATAAGACTTATCTGATCTTATCAATTTTTTTTTTTTTTCTCGAAAAAATCATGAATTATTCTAGGACAGTATTAAAGATCTCATCGAAAACTTACAGCAGCTTGCCAAACAAAGGCTAATAGAAAAAAGAGTACAGGGATTACTGGCATAACATCTACGATTGGATTCAAAAAGGCGTAGGCTTCGGGCAATTTTGTGAAGAAAAAATTGCTTGAATAAAGGTCAGAATTAAGACAGATACAAATTAAACTAAAAATATTAAGCATAACAAACATTTTGTTCTTGAAGATAATTCTATTTTGACTAAGTTATTAATATGTTATTGATATAAAAGATATCAAAATTGATAAAAAATAAAGATAAAGAAAAAAATAAAGATAAAGAAAGGTAGACCAAAAACCCTTCTTTATTAAACTTTATTAAAATTAAACTCACCCAATCAAAAATCCTTCAATTCTCAAATCAAAAAAGAATAGAGGAAATCATATTTTTATACAATATCTTAATTGAATTATATATTATGATCAATAAATTCAATTTAATATGATCAATAAATTCAATTTAATTCTATATCTACACATAGAAAAATCAGAACAACAAGCTACAAGCTACTTTATTTTCTAGATATTTGGTGGGAATTGACGAAGAGCTAATATCAATATTAATTGATATTAGTGTTGAATAGAAATTCAAATGGGGCGTGGCCAAGTGGTAAGGCAACGGGTTTTGGTCCCGCTATTCGGAGGTTCGAATCCTTCCGTCCCAGCTATCCTATATATCAAAAATAATTGGATCCTTCCTTATTTAATTTATCATTTAGCATCATTTAATTCGGGAAGTAGATAGAAGTTAATTAGTATTAGTAATCGAAGATATCGATTTCAATGTCTGTGCCTCTTAAAATGAAAATCTCATTAACAAACAGAAAATCTCATTAATAAACAAAGAAACTTCAGATGAAACATATGTAGTTTCTTTTAACTAACCCCATTTTTTAGATATTTTGTCTTTGGCGCTTTAATGAAAAATTCGAAATCTATCTAACAATTGAGACGGGATTGGTTCATATATCCTATTCACTTTTCACTTGACTTTAGGAAAAAATTTTTGGAAAGAATCAAGTCAAGTCAAATAAACTACTCATAAAATGAAGAAATGCTTATATGTATGTATTTTTATTTTAGCATTTTATTTTATTAATACCCGGGTTTGTAATGGAAAAAAAAAATTGTCATTCCTTACTTAATACTTAATTTCAATATTTAACATAGAATATCCATAATTAATTTCAGTGACAATTCTTTAATCTAGACAATTCTTTAGTCTATCTGATAACTTTAGTCTATCTGATAAATAGAATATTTTTTTTTACCTATTTATTTTAACTCCTTGATGGTTTAATTCGAATCTGTATCTAAATATGGGGGTTTTCTCTTCTCTTATAACTTATAATGAGAAGATGTATTTCTTCTTTTAAAAGATTAAAAGAAAACTTTAGTTAAATAATGATTGATATCGGGATAGGCCATTTTTGAATTTAATCTTTTTAATGATTTTTATGAATCCTTGGGAACTCGAAGAGATGTGAGATAGGCGAATCCGTCCTATGGAATCACTTGAAGATTCAAAAAGAACTTATTTCTTTTCTTTGTGTTATTTTATTGTCTTTTTATTCTAAATTCGAATTGAAAATCAAAAAATATACATACATCATACAATAAAATATGGGATTAATTTGAATTCGTTCTGACACTTCTTCAGAAACTATCCAATAGAAGTGAATTTTTTTGATTTCTATGTGCCGGTTGAAACAATGACTATTCATGATTCCATAATGGAATCAATTCCATACTATACTAGTTAAAAGCTCAAAGAATGTTATGGTAAAACTTCGTTTGAAACGATGTGGTAGAAAGCAACGTGCGACTTGAAGGACACGATCGGCTGTGGATTCTTACATCCACCCTATAATATATATGCTATATAATATAGCATATAGGAATGAAGGTGCTCTTAGCTCGACATCGTTTGTTCTGGTATACACTAGAATCCTCGTTTTTTATTGGGTTGTAATGTAAATAAATAGTACATGATGGAGCTCGAGTAGAAAGTATTGATTTTTTTCTTAGGAGCAAGAATCCAGGGTTAGTCCTAATCAATAAATTGGACAACTTCGTAAGTATATTTTAAATATCGAAATAGAAAGGATCCAATTCGAGCAAGTTTCAAGTCCAAGAATAAAGTTTGTTGGAATTGACAAAATTTTTTTGATTAAAAAAGTGTATCACATAGGAATCAATTGTTAGTCTGATTCTTTAATAGAAAGAAATCACAAAAAGTGGTATGTTGCTGCCATTTCGAAACGATTAAAGATCACCGAAGTAATGTCTAAACCTAACGATTCAAGACAAAGATAAAGGATCCTGGAAAAAGGAAATCTCGTTTTCAATTGTGTCAACAATTAGATTAGGATGAAGAATCCAAATACATTATAAAAGAAAGAAACAAAAAGAAAGGGCGTTAGAGATCACTCAATAAGTGAAAAATGAAACGCCTAAAGGGTTCCCTTTTGAGCTATTTGAAAATTTGAGTTAGGGGGGTAAGATGATTTTTTTCTTTTTTGGTAAACAAAAAAAAAGAAGAAAAAGGGCTTAAATCATAGGTTAATTGAATAGGTTAATTGATTTGATGATTTTATGGATCTATTTGACACTAAAATTCTAGATCTATACAGAACTTCGAATCGTTTTTCTCGAGCCGTACCAGGGGAAAACTTCTTATACGTTTCTACGGGGGGTCTTGTTTTTCTACCTCTATCCCAATGAGCCGTTTATCGAATCGTTGCAATTGATGTTCGATCCCGAAGAGCAGGAAGAGATCTTCGGAAAGTGGGTTTTTATGATCCTCTAAAAAATCAAACCTATTTAAATGTTCCTGCTATTCTATATTTCTTTGAAAAAGGCGCTCAACCTACGGGAACTGTTCATGATATTTTAAACAAGGCAGGGGTTTTTACGGAACTTCGCCTTAATCAAAGGCAATTTACTTAATGAAATAATGAAATGCAGGGTGTGGGTAATTCATCTTGGGTAATTCGTCTATATATATAGTATAGCTTTTTATTTTTATATTAAAACCTTTTTTCTACTATCCCCCCCTTTTTCTTGTTTTATTTCTTGTTTTATTCATACTTTATTCATACCTATTTTTTTTTTAATTGTTAAATTTGAAATTGAATGCAATTCATTCTTTTGTTTTCGTCATTGTGTATTTTTTTTTCTCAATATATTCACATTTATATTGACAACAGTATGTCAATTTATATTGACAACAATATCTCAAATAAATATAATCCGATCTGAAGTAATTGGATTTTTTCTGTGGATCTATTTATTCCTGTTCTATAGATTTGGTTTTTTTATTCACTCAAGTGATGGTTTTCTTAGATTTGTTATGATACAAACGTTTTGTTTGATTGAAAAAAAAAAATGTTCTATTTTTTAAATAGAAATTCTAAAAAAAAAAAATAAAAGAAAAAGAGTATTTTTCCTTTTTTTATTTTTATAAATTTTTCATTTCATTTCTTTTAATTAATAATTAAATTGGATTTCTTGCTACTTTAATGTTTTGATTGTGTCATGTGCTTCAATCTCTTTATTTATTTTGATTCCGGCTGTATCTATAATCTATAGAATTCGAATTTCTTTTTTTTTTTTTTGGGGGGGGGGGGGGTTGCTAACTCAATGGTAGAGTACTCGGCTTTTAAGTGCGGCTAAGATCTTTTACACATTTGTATGAAGAAAGGACTTCGTCCATACCATCGGTATAGTTTGCAAGACCACGACTGATCCTGAAAGGAATGAATGGAAAAAACAGCATGTCGTATCAATGGAGAATTCTAAGAATATTTCATTTTTGTCGGATCGGGCCAAGCCTCATTTGAATTCTTGGTGCGGAACATAATAAATGAATTCTAGGTTGGATAAATGAATTCAAGGTTGGGTCGAGTGAATAAATGGATAGAGGCCTACGGCCCCAATTATAGGGAAACAAAAAAGTAACGAGCTTACGTTCTTAATTTGAATGATTATCTGACCTAATTAGACGTTAAAAAAAATTAGTGCCTACTGCGGGAAAGTTTTTTTGTGAGCAAATTTTCGATTTTATTTTAATGAGTCCTAACTATTAGCTATTCCCCACTATGAGTATGAGGGGAGATGAATGTGTAGAAGAAAGAGTATATTGATAAAGATATTTTTTTTCCAAAATCAAAAGAGCGATTGGCTTGAAAAAATAAAGGATTTCTAATCGTTTTTTTCTCTTTTTTCCTATTTAGATGGAAAAAAGAGAGGATGGGAGTCCGTTGATGAGTTTACCTATTTCCTTTCCGAGGTATCTATTCTTTTCTATTTCGATTATACTACTTTGTTTTTATTTTTACTGTATCGCACTATGTATCATTTAATAACCAAATTTAAATCCTCTATCCTTGCTTCAATACAATTGAATTTCAAATCAAATAAAAAATGGAGGAATATCAAAGATATTTAGAACTAGATAGATCTCGAAAGAATAACTTCCTATACCCATTTATCTTTCGGGAGTATATTTATACATTTGCTCATGATCACAGATCTACTTTGTTGGAAAATGTAGGTTATGATAATAAATCTAGTTTATTAATTGTAAAACGTTTAATTACTCGAATGTATCAACAGAATCATTTGATTTTTTCTGCTAATGATTCTAATCAAAATCCATTTTTTAGGTACAACAAGAATTTGTATTATCAAATGATATCAGAGGGCTTTGCAGTTATTATGGAAATTCCATTTTCCCTACGATTAGTATCTTCTTTAGAAAGGTCAGAGATAGTAAAATCTCATAAATTACGATCAATTCATTCAATATTTCCTTTTTTAGAGGACAAATTTCCACATTTAAATTATGTATCAAATGTATTAATACCTTACCCCCTCCATCTAGAAAGATTGGTTCAAATCCTTCGCTATTGGGTGAAAGATCCCTCTTCTTTGTATTTATTACGACTCTTTCTTCATGAGTATTGGAATTTGAACAGTTTTTTTATTCCAAAGAAATCCATTTCTATTTTTACAAAAAGTAATCCAAGATTTTTCTTGTTCCTATATAATTCTCATGTATATGAATATGAATCCATCTTATTTTTTCTCCGTAAGCAATCCTTTCATTTACGATCAACATTTTCTCGAGTACTTCTTGAACGAATTGCTTTCTATGGAAAAATAGAGCATTTTGCGGAAGTCTTTGCTAATGATTTTCGGGCCATTCTATGGTTGTTCACGGATCCCTTCATGCATTATGTTAGATATCAA